TGGGTAAAAATAGCACTTGGGCCAATTATTGTGCTTAGAAGATTTTGATTTTTTTTGAAATACGGAACTATATGAATAAGGGAAAGACTCCATGAAAGGAAGATTAACGATTCATATAAATCACTTAGTGGAAAATGTCCCGAATAAACCCAACGAGTAACTAATAATCCTGTTATACAGAAAAAAGTAATTATTATGCCCTTTTCGGATGAATCATATAGGTTTACGATTTTATCGACTAAAAAGGTTATAAAATGAATTGTAATTACAATTGAAACGATCGAAAAAGAAATATGAGTTAATATATGCTCTAAGGTTGAAAATATCATAAAAATTTTTAAAAAGAGGAGTCCCTTAATTATACAAAGGGAAATCGGGAATTGAATTCATTATAGGATCTATTTACTTTTTTTAGGAGATGACATGCCGCCACTCGGACTCGAACCGAGATGCTCTAGCACTGCTTCCTAAGAGCAGCGTGTCTACCAATTTCACCATAGCGGCTTGTCTTGAACTTATAATAGTCTATGAATAAGCAATCGTCTAGATTTTCGAATTCAATTGGGTGCAATATTTTTTAGGAAAGATTCAAATTCATAAATAAAAATTGGTTCAAATAGGTATTTGAAGGTTCATTATTTTAGGTTAGGGTCTTAGTTTTATTGTGTATTTTATACTCTCCTCGATTTGAACTCTTCTAAAACTATTCTAAAACTATATAGTACTACTATAAATTAAGAGATAGAACCCCCCACAAAAAATGTTTGTTTTAATGAATTGTTTTTGATTTATTTGATTTAAAAAATCAAAACCAAAAAATCCATTTCATCAATGAATAAAAAAAAAAAAAGAACCTGTTTTGGATCATTCAAAATTGACACATATTTATCCAAAATAGCCTCGCTAAGTGTTTTTGAGTGGATTGATGGCGAGAGATATATGGGGTCCTATATAGGAATTCAGAGAAAATCCAAAAGGAAGAAAGTTCCACAAAGGAGTTTAGAATTTTAATCAATTAGTTTCAATGATTTTAGTAACGAAAGATTTTCTGTCCGCCCTTTTATAGATTATAGAGAAAAAGGGGATCTATAGAAAAAAGAAAACCTTATATTCTTGTAACAAATAGGTCGATGGGGAAAATAATACTCCCTGCCTTGGAAATGAGAAGATATACTAAAAAGAAAATGGAGTATCTTGTGTTTTTTGTCAAGAAAAAAAAGTATTCTTTTTTTTTTCGAATTCGGTACGGTAAACAGAAAAATTCTTATTTTACATATTCTAAGAGCGGAACGATTTCCATTCCTATTGATTAACTCAACAGGGAATGGAAATCGGGAATTTGATTTTCGAAATGAAATGACTCGGTTTTTGAGTCAGGCCGATTCAGATTATTCCAACGTGTTATGTTTTATTACTTATTTTATTTGTTTGTTGCACAAAAAAACTTTTAGAATTCCCAGTAGAAAGAGATTTCCCTAAGGAAAACGCTTTTAACGCTGCCCAATACCCCTTCCTTTTCCAAAAATTTTTACGAATACGCTTTTTTGATGCAGAAGTACGTTTTTTTGGAACTGCCATTTAAATAAAAATTAAGAGATTACTCATTGGTATAGCTGGATGTGAAAGACATCTATTGTTCAAAAGAAATTTGCGCTTTCTAATTTATTATGTATTTCTTTTCTAGATAATATTTTTTATTCTAAAAATAAAAAAGAATAGATAAGATGGGTGAAAGATATGGGAAAATGACATAAACGATTACTAAAAATAGTAAAAAGAAGAATATTCTTTTTTTTAGTAACTTGTCAAACTCGGGAAAAATATGCCTAATTTGACTCGAATTTGAAAGTTAGAAGGAGACTAGTAATTAATCTCTATGATTTGACCAATTGTAACTTCTTGATTTGAATATTTGAAGTATTTAGCAGAAACTCAGAAAGAATAAGTAAAAAGAAAAAAAAATTCTATTTAAGTTGGTTTAAGTTAGTGCATATCTTCATTTTTTTATTGACTCCTTTCAAAAGAGGTAAGATCCGGTGAATCGGAACCAATTAATATTAATTAAGAATTAAAAAACTTTTTTTATGGAACAGACATATCAATATGCGTGGATCATACCTTTCCTTCCACTTCCAGTTCCTATGTTAATAGGAGTGGGACTTCTTCTTTTTCCGACAGCAACAAAAAATCTTCGTCGTATGTGGGCTTTTCCGAGTATTTTATTGTTAAGTATAGTCATGATTTTTTCAACTAATCTGTCTATTCAGCAAATAAATAGCAGTTTTATCTATCAATATGTATGGTCTTGGACCCTCGATAATGATTTTTCTTTAGAATTCGGCTACTTGATCGATCCACTTACTTCTATTATGTTAATGTTAATCACTACTGTTGGAATTATGGTTCTTATTTATAGTGATAATTATATGGCTCACGATCAAGGATACTTGAGATTTTTTGCTTATATGAGTTTTTTCAGTACTTCCATGTTGGGGTTAGT